TTTCTTACACTATAGAAATTTCGCTCTCTATTGCATGGGTGGAAGAACAAAAATAGGATTCTGAAAAAAAGAAAGATATTGAAAAGAAAAATTGACTTTTGAAACCCTTTTTATGTGTAACGGAAAAGAGTTGCGATTTCTTCTTATTCCTATAGAACGTCTAGTAACAAGAATATGAAATCGTAAATAGCGAAAAATTCTTGCCTTGCGCGATCTAAGTCTAAGGAAATACAAAAAATCCGCTTATATACCAATTTCATCCACATCGAATTTATATATCAGAATAGCGGATGGAGGCATTATTCAAGGGGTCAGGTCTACTTACTTTATCTTTCTTTCCAATTTTATTGTAGGTTTGATAAGAACCTTTTTTGCTTTGTGGATAAAAAAAAAAGAGTTATAACCTGCTTGTTTTATTCTAATAAATCCTATATGGAACTGCCCGCTGAAGAGAAAATTTATCTGATTGTCTCTCATCTCAGCCCAGCCTATATCGAATTTTGGAAAGAAAAAACAAGAATTTTCTTCTTTTTTTTATTAACATTAAGATTAAGAAAAAAGAATATAATTAAAATGGAATTGGCAATATAATTTTTATGCACTTTTGAAAAAGAAAGGATTTTTTGCAATCGTTATTTCTTGCCTCCGTCATATCACGAAAACCTTTCGATTTAGAACGAGGAGAGATGGCTGAGTGGACTAAAGCGGCGGATTGCTAATCCGTTGTACAATTTTTTTGTACCGAGGGTTCGAATCCCTCTCTTTCCGCCCCCTCGGATCATTTGGGACTTTCAAATTGTAAGGAATTCTGACCCCCGGATTTTCTCATCGATAAATGTACGAAATAAATCCAATTTGTAAGAAAAAATTCCCACAAATTTTGGATTTTTACTCTTCACGCCCAGGATTACGTCCTGGGTCATTAGATAAGAATCCAAAGATAAAGAGGGAAACAAAGAATATCACTACTGTATAAACAAAAAGTTTGAGAGTAAGCATTACATAATCTCCAAGATTTTTTTGTTAAGGAATAGATTACCCATTTTTCCTTACTACACAGATCCACTAGGATGGGTTTTGTTTATTTTGACACCTAAAAATGCAAAAATCAATTCTTAAAAAAAATGGCAAGAATTGCTTTATAATAAGCACTCTTATCAATATCAAAAATTAGTTTAGGTATTGTGTGGGTACCTAAAGGTACCTGCTCAACGTAGGCGCAGGGGGTAGAAAGGCGGATCCAAATTTATTGCTGCAGCTATACATTCAATGTATAAGAATTCTAATTTTAGAATCGAAGGTTCATAATATAAGACTTCTCGGCTCTTATCCATTTTTTTTTTCATTTTTTTGGAATGAATACATCATTCAATTCAATTTGGCAGACAGAATAGTAAAGATTTCATCGAAAACTTACAGCGGCTTGCCAAACAAACGCTAATAGAAAAAAGAGTACAGGTATGACAGGCATAACATCCACGATTGGGTTGAAAATGGCATAAGCTTCGGGTAATTTGGCGAAGAAAAAGCTAGTCGGACAAAGAACAGAATTAAAACAGATACAGGTTAAACTAAGTATATTAGGCATAACAAGCATTTCGTTCTTGTAGAGTAGATAATTGGATTTTGATTGAGTTATTTTTCTAAGGGAAAAAAGCAAAAGAAAAGGTGGATTCCAAATCCTTTTTTCTTCGGACTTTCCCAAACACAAAATACCTCCTTGTATTCGCATTCTCAAATGAGAATGGAAGAAATTCGACTTTCATATAATATCTTAATAGAATTCCATGTAATGATCAATGCATTTTTTGGATTCTATATTATCCGCATGTCTAGAATCCTAGCAAGAAAATATCCCTCATTTTTTAGGTAATTGAAGTGGGATTGACGAATAATATATTAAAATTAAAATAATAGTGTTTATTAGTGTTGCATAAAACGAAATGGGGCGTGGCCAAGTGGTAAGGCAGCGGGTTTTGGTCCCGTTACTCGGAGGTTCGAATCCTTCCGTCCCAGATTTTTTCTGATGAAGCGAAAGATAGAATCGTATTGTGCCCTGCATGACACAAAAAAAAGTTTATTTTAGTTTCAGCACAGGCCTTAAAACTTTTGACCAAGATCGGCGCGAGAAAAAAGAAAAGGGTTTCCATTCTACGCATAGGGACTCCATTTTTCTATTTTAGGTATTATCTGATTTGCCAATATCCATTTCTAAATTAATGGAATGTGAGGATTAGAGATAAATTCATATATTCTGTTTACTCGACTTTCGAATTGATTGAAAAAAAAATCGTACTTTTCTTATTTTTTTTTCGTTCTTTCTTTTGTTATTCGAGTCGAAGAAGTGTGAGAATTTTATAACTATCCCAAAACTACCAATCTTTTCATTGGCATAGCTTATTTGGTTAATAGTTAATTGTTTTTGTTACAGAAAAATATATGAATTAATGAAATTAATTCAACTGGAGGTTGAGAGTTTATTTGTTGGGGAAGAGTCGATCCTTCTCATTTCAGGATTGATCATCTTGAGTTCTCTGTTGAGAATGGAAATTAAATAATAAATAAGTCTTAAGCAAACTATTTTATTCCTCTTTTTCGAACTATGTTTCATTCATATGATAGAATATGAATTTAAATAAATTGGATCTTTGCAGAGTGTTCCTCGATAAATACTTATTTCTTTTATCCATATTTCTCCATAGATAGCAAGTTTGAATTAGTATACAAAAGCAATGACTATTCATGATTCCTTCCATATTGGATCAATTCTCGATACCATTTTGCAATGAAATTAGAGGAATGTTATGGTAAAACTTCGTTTAAAACGATGTGGTAGAAAGCAACGTGCGACTTGAAGGACATGATCGACTGTGGATTTTTCTATCCATCATTTTCCATAGTAATGAAAATGTTCTTGGCTCGACATAGTCTGTTCTATTTGTCCCGAACCTAATTTGCGCTGGGTTGTTTGTAAGTAAATAGTACACGATGGAGCTCGAGAGGACAGAATTTCTTTTTTATCAAGGGAAAGAATCTAGGGTTAGTGAAAACTAATAAATTAGGCCAACTTTGTCAGTCTATCCTTAATATAGAAATAAAAAGGTGAAAATAAGAAAAAAGTCCAATTTTGGAAGATTGGAAAAACTTTTTCGATTAAAAGTCTATCTGAATCAATCGTTCATATTTGATTTCTATAGAAGAGTGAAATGCTTTATCGAAGGAAATAAGAAAAAAGAAAGGGTATGTTGCTACTCTTTTGAAAGAAAAAAGAATAGGAATTTCCGAAGTAATGTCTAAACCCAAGGATTTCACAAATCAAAGATAAAAGATTCCAGAACAAGTAAACACGATTTTCAACCGTCTCAACAATAGAATTAGATCAGAATAAGGAATAAAAGTAAATTTGTTCGAGATGAGATAAAGAAAAGAGTTTAGAGACGACTCAAAAAATTTCGAAGGGTTTTTCTTTTGAAGTCTGTCAGTCAAAATTAGCCAACTTGAGTCATGAGTATAAATGAAATTTGTTTTTTCTTTTCTTTAAGGAAATTAATGCAAGTCATAATCGAATTTCTATCTACTTATATTTTCTATCTACTTAATATTATAGTATTATAGACAGAAATTAGAATCATTTTCTCGAGCCGTATGAGGAGAAAACCTCCTATACGTTTCTAGGGGAGGGGTTGTTTATCTACATCTATCCCAATAAGCTATCTATCGAATCGTTGCAATTGATGTTCGATCTCGAAGAGAAGGAAGAGATCTTCAAAAAGTGGGTTTTTATGATCCAATAAAGAATCAAACTTGTTTAAATGTTCCAGCTATTCTCTATTTCCTTGAAACGGGTGCTCAACCCACAAGAACAGTTTATGATATTTTAAGGAAAGCAGAATTCTTTAAAGATAAAGAACGAACTTTGAGTTAGTAAATGAATAAAAAAGTAGGAGGGGGTCGCTAGTACCTCTTAATTATTTAGACACAGCCTCTTTCTTAGTCCTATTTTTTCGTTGCATTTATGTCGTGCCAATCCAACAAAAGTCCTTATTTTATTTCCTTTTTGTATCTAATTGCATTGTATTTCCATTGACAAAGGTCTATTAAAAAAATAGAATTTGTAGATAGCTGGGTCTCTTTATCGTCATTCCATATTAGGTATTTCTGTCTACACTTCGCTCAAATGATGGGGTTGCCCCCCTTGCATGTACTCTCTATAGAAGATTTCTTTATTTAAAGAAATCAAAATTGCTAAAAAAATGACAATTTTGCCATTGTGATTGGGGCCGCTCCTTTTTTACCCTTAGTGAAATTGAACGGGATCAGTTCATTTTGGTATTTGCGTGTTTTTAATGTTAATGGGTGATAAAATCTTTCTTTTGATGTCTTGCTAATTCAATGTTTTGACAGAAGCGTCCGGTGTAATTCCATCGATTTTTAGATTTCGATCGTGTCTAAGAGATCCTATTTTATCTGGGTTGCTAACTCAATGGTAGAGTACTCGGCTTTTAAGTGCGACTATGATCTTTTACACATTTGGATGAAGCAACAAATTCGTCCAGACTCTTGGTAGAGTCTAGAAGACCACGACTGATCCTCAAAGGTAATGAATGGAAAAAATAGCATGTCGTAATAAAATTAATTTCTTTTTTTTTGAATAAAAAAATTTCGATTTTCTGGGTCTAGTGAATAAATGGATAGAGCCTGGCTCTAATTCTGATAAAATAAAAAGCAACGAGCTTAACTTCTTAATTGGAAGGATTCCCCAATCTAATTAGACGTTAAAAATATATTAGTGCCTGATGCGGGGAAAGGTTAGGTTTTCCTATGAGTGGACCCTTTACTTTATTTTTTTTAGAAATCCTAATTATTCTTGATTATGGATTGAAAAGGGATGTTATGAATTGAATGTGTAAAAGAAACAGTATATTGATAAAGAGACTGTATTCCAAAGTCAAAAGAGCGATTGGCCCGCAAAAATAAAAGATTTGTTCTTATTTGTTTTG